AGAACTCAATTGTGTAAACCGAAAACTCAACATTGCTATTAGAAGAATTTCAAATCCTTATGGGCACCCCAATATTCTTGCAGAATTTATAGCCGGACAATTAAAGAATAGAGTTTCATTTCGCAAAGCAATGAAAAAAGCTATTGAATTAACTGAACAGGCAGGTACAAAAGGAATTCAAGTACAAATTGCAGGGCGTATCGACGGAAAAGAAATTGCACGTGTTGAATGGATCAGAGAAGGTAGGGTTCCTCTACAAACCATTCGAGCTAAAATTGATTATTGTGCCTACGCAGTTCGAACTATCTATGGGGTATTAGGCATCAAAATTTGGATATTTGTAGACGAGGAATAATAAGAACTTACTTTACTTGTATTTAGTTCTATCTGGTGATAAAACAAAAAAAGGCAAACTCTTTCATTCCTTTTCTGTTAAATAAAAAAAAAAAATGAACAATTCTATAAGGTTGAATAAAAATTCGATTAATCGTTTGATATAATTGCTATGCTTAGTGTGTGACTCGTTGGTTTTTTTAGGATTATAGGATTCAACAAAATCGACCGGCCCGTAGTACGAACTGATAACTATAGAACTAATAATCAACTCATCGCTTCGCATTATCTGGATATAAGGAACCAGTCAAGATATGATATATGAGTCATATCATTGTAGCAACTGAAATCTTTTTTGCATAAACACAAAAGAAAAACCAATCTGATTATGAGTTGTAAAGCAATAAAAGTATACAGATAAATGGAAGGGTGAGAGAAAGATAGGAAAAGAAATATCAATGATATATAATTCCAATATGTAAGGTCTATGAGTCATCTCATATAAAGGGAATGTAATAAAGCATCAATACTGATTGATCCATAATTAGACAAATCGGTGCATAGAAGAAAAAATCAAGAGCCCTGAGCCAATAAAGACTGAGAAGGTTGACTCAAGAAAAAAATTTCATTCATTAATAAATTTCATTTAAGGGCTCCGTTGTAGAATTCAGACCTAACCATTAATCGAGAAGTGGTGGGGACGACAGAACCTGTGAATGCATAAGATTCTATTGAAAACGAATCCTAATGATTCATTGGGTAGGATGGCGGAACGAACCAGAAACCTATTCATTTATTCTGAGAGGTCATGTCATAGACTAATCTTACAATTGAATGTTGAAAGAGTAAATATTCGCCCGCGAATTTTTTTTTATTTCTAAATTTTACTAAATTTTAGTCGATTCGATATGATAATACAAAGGAAAAAGAAAATAAAGATTCATTATAACGTTATATAAAAACGACATTATCTATAAATAGAAGACGTGTTTAATTATATATTAAAACACAAAAAATTTAAAATTTATAATAGATATAGATTAGATAAAATTTAAAAGAATACCACGATTCCGTATATTATTCACCGTGTATATTATTTTTTAATTGTTTAATTCGCGAGGAGCTGGATGAGAAGAAACTCTCATGTCCAGTTCTGTAGTAGAGATGGATGGAATTGATAAACAACCATCAACTATAACCCCAAAAGAACCAGATTCCGTAAACAACATAGAGGAAGAATGAAAGGAATATCTTATCGAGGCAATCGTATTTGCTTCGGTAGATATGCTCTTCAAGCGCTTGAACCCGCTTGGATCACATCTAGACAAATAGAAGCAGGGCGGCGAGCAATGACACGAAACGCACGCCGCGGTGGAAAAATATGGGTACGCATATTTCCAGACAAACCCGTTACAGTAAGACCTACAGAAACACGTATGGGTTCGGGTAAAGGATCTCCCGAATATTGGGTAGCTGTTGTTAAACCCGGTAGAATACTTTATGAAATGAGCGGAGTAGCAGAAAATATAGCCAGAAGGGCAATTTCAATAGCGGCATCCAAAATGCCTATACGAACTCAATTCATTCTTTCGGGATAGGGATGTAGAAACAAAGGAAAGGGGTCTTTTGTATGAAAAAAAAAAAAAATTGCAGGTTTTTTGTTTTGAAAAAATAATATTTCTTTTTTTTTTTATTTAGACCCTTGCATTGAAAACAAAAAAAATCGATAAAAAAACGATATGATTCAACCTCAAACCCATTTGAATGTAGCGGATAACAGCGGAGCCCGAGAATTGATGTGTATTCGAATCATAGGAGCTAGTAATCGACGATATGCTCATATTGGTGACGTTATTGTTGCTGTAATCAAGGAAGCCGTACCAAATACACCTCTAGAAAGATCAGAAGTAATCCGAGCTGTAATTGTACGTACTTGTAAAGAACTCAAACGCGACAACGGTATGATAATACGATATGATGACAATGCTGCAGTTGTTATTGATCAAGAAGGAAATCCTAAAGGAACCCGAATTTTTGGCGCGATCGCCCGGGAATTAAGACAGTTAAATTTCACTAAAATAGTTTCATTAGCACCCGAAGTATTATAAGGGAAGGCCGTAATATAGTTATAGTATTTGGTATTTGAATGAAACCGATTAATTAGTAGATTTTTTATATATCACGTATATACCTTTAATAATTCAGAAATAAAGATAAATAAAAAAAGAAAAAGAGCATGTTGATTATATCAAAATTTGGGGGCAACAAAAATCTTAGTTTATCATGAGTAAAGACACTATTGCTGACATAATAACCGCTATACGAAATGCTGACATGAATAAAAAAAGAACAGTTCGAATACCATCTACTAACATCACTGAAAATATTGTTAAAATCCTTTTACAAGAAGGTTTTATTGAAAACGTGAGAAAACATCAGGAAAGCAATAAATATTTTTTGGTTTTAACACTACGACATAGAAGAAATAGAAAAGGATCGTATAGAACTGTTTTAAATTTAAAACGGATCAGTCGACCCGGTTTACGAATATATTCTAACTATCAAAAAATTCCTAGAATTTTAGGCGGAATGGGGATTGTAATTCTTTCTACTTCTCGAGGTATAATGACAGACCGAAGGGCTCGAATAGAAGGAATCGGCGGAGAAATTTTGTGTTATATATGGTAATCTTTCTGATAGACGAATTATACGCAGAACTTTCATATTTGTGAAAAAGAGAAAGGACAACTTTATAATATTACCCCTCTTACATTAGTTGATACTTCAAAGCGGTTTTACCTGGAATGAAACAAAAAAAAGATTCATGAGGGTTTAATTACTGAACAACTTACCAATGGTATGTATCTTCCGGGTTCGTTTAGATTTGAGATAATGCAAATATGATTCTGGCTTTTGTTTCGGAAAGGATTCGACGTTGGTTTATACGTATACTACCAAGAAATAGAATAAAAATTGAGGTAAGTCCTTATTTAAACCAAAGGACGTATAGTTTATAGACTCCAAAGCAAAGACTCGAATTATTCGGTGGTTTTTTGAATTTCAACATTCTTTCGTGGGGATACAATTCGAAGTTAAAAATTTCAAGAAACTTATTTTCTTCCAATAAATAGTAAGAAAAGGAATGACAAATATGAAAATAAGGGCCTCTGTTCGTAAAATTTGTGAAAAATGTCGATTGATCCGTAGGCGGGGACGAATTATAGTAATTTGTTCCAACCCGAGACATAAACAAAGACAAGGCTAATCTTTCTAAAGCAAAAAAGACTCTAGAAATCAAAAGTAACCGATGTACAGATGTACAAATAAATAAGTAAAAAAAAAATAAGGATACGTTTTGACATGAAATGGATATATCCATATATCTCTGACTTATATTTATGAGATGATAAAATATGGCAAAACCTATACCAAAAATTGGTTCACGTAGAAATAGACGTATTGGTTCACGTAAGAATGCGCGTAGAGTACCAAAGGGAGTTATTCATGTTCAAGCAAGTTTCAATAATACGATTGTGACTGTTACAGATGTGCGGGGTCGAGTAATTTCTTGGTCCTCCGCCGGGGCTTGTGGATTCAAGGGTACAAGAAGAGGTACACCATTTGCCGCTCAAACCGCAGCAGGAAATGCTATTAGGACAGTAGTGGATCAAGGTATGCAACGAGCAGAAGTCATGATAAAAGGCCCGGGTCTCGGAAGAGATGCGGCATTAAGAGCTATTCGTAGAAGTGGTATACTATTAAGTTTCATACGCGATGTAACCCCTATGCCACATAATGGCTGTAGGCCCCCTAAAAAAAGGCGTGTGTAAAAATAAACATTGAAGAGATTTCAAGAGAAATAAATAATTCAATGATTTGATCAAATAATATACTATGGTTCGAGAGAAAGTAACAGTATCTACTCGGACACTACAGTGGAAGTGTGTTGAATCAAGAGCAGACAGTAAGCGTCTTTATTATGGACGCTTTATTCTGGCCCCACTTATGAAAGGTCAAGCGGATACAATAGGAATTGCGATGCGAAGAGCTTTGCTCGGAGAAATAGAAGGAACATGTATCACACGCGCAAAATCTGAGAAAATACCACATGAATATTCTACCATAATAGGTATTCAAGAATCCGTACATGAAATTTTAATGAATTTGAAAGAAATTGTATTGAGAAGTAATCTATATGGAACTCGTAACGCGTCTATTTGTATCAAGGGTCCTGGATATGTAACTGCTCAAGACATTATCTTACCACCTTCTGTGGAAATCGTTGATAATACACAGCATATAGCTAACCTAACGGAACCAATTAATTTGTGTATTGAATTACAAATTGAGAGGAATCGCGGATATCGTATAAAAACGCCAAATAACTTTCAAGACGGAAGTTATCCTATAGATGCTGTATTCATGCCTGTTCGAAATGCGAATCATAGCATTCATTCTTATGTGAATGGGAATGAAAAACAGGAGATACTTTTTCTCGAAATATGGACAAATGGAAGTTTAACTCCTAAAGAAGCACTTCATGACGCCTCCCGGAATTTGATTGATTTATTTATTCCTTTTTTACATGCAGAAGAAGAAAACTTACAGTTAGAAAACAATCAACACAAAGTTACTTTGCCCCTTTTTACTTTTCATGGTAGATTGGC